GTGTGTATCTTACGGGTGGGTTTAAAAAACCCCGCGAATTAACTTGGGTTACGGGAGTGGTTCTGGCTGTATTGACCGCATCTTTTGGCGTAACTGGTTATTCCTTACCTCGGGACCAAATTGGCTATTGGGCAGTAAAAATCGTAACAGGCGTGCCTGAAGCTATTCCTATAATAGGATCGTCCCTGGTAGAATTATTACGTGGAAGCGCTAGTGTGGGCCAATCCACTTTGACTCGTTTTTATAGTTTACATACTTTTGTATTACCTCTTCTTACTGCCGTATTTATGTTAATGCACTTCCCAATGATACGTAAGCAAGGCATTTCAGGTCCTTTATAGAAAAGGCAGATCATATATATTTGTAATTTATCATATAGGGGAGGAACAAAAATATTTAATTGCTACAAAACAAATATATATTATTGAAAAATTAAGGCATGTTATTTGGATACTTCTCTTCAACTCTGAAGTATTGTATTGTTACGAATAGTTGAAGTATATTTTACTAAAAGAGGATGGATTATGGGAGTGTGTGACTTGAACTATTGATTGTTCCATGCGGATATATGATTTTTTCCGCCACATTGGAATTCACAACCCAATGTGTCTCTGCATCCAACCATCAGGTCAATCCCCTTATGTAGCATAGGATAGGCCGATTAGCTTGAGGAGACTTTTCTATGATTATACCCTAATCATGTTATGCATGAACAGGCTCCGTAAGATCCCTAGAATAAGTGATGTGGCATGATCCCATGTTCTATCTATTCCACTTTGTTTGATTTTTTTTATTCTAATTATAAAATTATAATTTATTAATTTATTAGTAATTAGATATTAGATTAGATAGATAGTATTTATTTGATTAATTTGATTTGATATTTGATAGTAATCTAATTATAGTATGTAGATGCATTCATTTCCTTTGCATCGACCCTGATCTATAATACTATCGGAGTGAAATAAGGGATCTAAAGAAGAACAGAGATTAGACTTTATTAATAATAAGTAAAAACTTTGTATTGTTGTATGTAATAAAATCGATATTTTTTGGGGATAAATAGCAAACAAAAGACATGAGATAATCCAAAAAGAACTTGATCATTATCGAATTTGTAAGCCTGCTTGGATATGGAGCATTTCTTTGCCAGAACTGAATTCTTTGCAATGAGCAATGAATCGTTGCAACCCGGGGAAATGGAATTTCATAAATCTTTTCTTACATCTTACATAGAGTCATTCTACATTGTATATGTAGATATCTATGATATGAAATATTGATTCTCTATGTACCCATTTATGTTCTATGGATCTATTTCTGTCATTCTTTTGATTCTTGTGCTCGAGCCGGATGATAAAAAATTATCATGTCCGGTTCTTTTGGGGGATGGATCCTTAAGAATTCACCTATCCAAATAACAAAGAAACCTGATTTGAACGATCCTGTATTAAGAGCTAAATTGGCTAAGGGTATGGGGCATAATTATTATGGAGAACCCGCATGGCCCAATGATCTTTTATATATTTTTCCAGTAGTAATTCTAGGCACTATTGCATGTAATGTAGGCTTAGCAGTTCTAGAGCCGTCAATGATTGGTGAACCGGCAGATCCATTTGCAACTCCATTGGAAATATTACCCGAATGGTACTTCTTTCCCGTATTTCAAATACTTCGTACAGTACCAAATAAGTTATTGGGTGTTCTTTTAATGGTTTCAGTACCAATAGGATTATTGACAGTACCTTTTTTGGAGAATGTCAATAAATTCCAAAATCCATTTCGTCGTCCAGTAGCTACAACAGTCTTTTTGATCGGTACTGCAGTAGCTCTTTGGTTAGGTATTGGAGCAACATTGCCTATTGAGAAATCCCTAAGTTTAGGTCTTTTTAAAATTGATTAAACCGTGAAATGCCAGGACATAGGTATCTAAGGAAGATCCCGTTCTGGATCTTCCCTAGATACATCAATAAATTTTAGAATCTTATTTATGATCTATATCCGCAAATATATGGATCGTGCCGTAGATTCTAAACTCATTCTATTCTTTTTTCTTTATAAAAACTAAAAAATTTTAGAATTCCAACGGATTTAAAATTAACACTTTTTCTTAGGTAAATTGATTGAAAAATGCTTCTGTAGAGTGCCCAATATCTGTTTTACATCTTCTATGCGAAAATAGTCCATTTTCATAAGATCCTCTTGACTATGACTCAAAAGGTCCAATAATGTATGTATATTGGACCTTTTGAGACAATTATAGGCCCTGGAAGGCAATTCTGATTGGTCAATAAAAATACATGTTAATGGAATTCCGTTTTTGTTTTTCTTTAAATCAGTGAATTTTTCTTGAAAGGAAAAAGGAGGTAGATTCGATCTGTTTTCATTTTCCTCGAAATTCATGTCCTTTTTTTCTGCATGTAGAAAGGGAATCAATAAATCAATCAAATTACGAGAAGCTTCATAAAGTGCTTCTTTAGGAGTTAAACTTCCATTCGTCCATACTTCTAGAAAGAGTATTTCTTGTTTTTCATTCCCATTCCCGTAAGAATGAATACTATGATTCGCATTTATAACAGGCATGGATACAGTATCTATAGGATAACTTCCATCGTGAGATTCGTTTGTAGATTTCATATGATATCCGCGATCTCTCTTGATTTGTAATTCAATACACAAATCAATTGGTTCTGTCAGGTTAGCTATATGCTGTGTCGTGTCAACGATTTCTACAGAAGGTGGTGAGATGATATCTTGAGCGGTTATGTATTTTGGACCTCTGACGCAAATGGATGCGTCCCTAACTCCATAGAGATTACTTTTCAATACAATTTCTTTCAAATTTATTAAAATATCATGTACTGATTCTTCAATACCTACTATCGTAGAATATTCGTGCAGCACATTCTCAGATGTTGCACGTGTGATAAATGTTCCTTCTATTTCACCAAGTAAAGCCCTTCGCATGGCAATACCTACGGTATCGGCTTGACCTTTCATAAGCGGGGACAGAACGAAACGACTATAATAAAGGCGCTTGCTGTCTACTCTTGATTCAACACATTTCCACTGTAGTGTTCGAGTGGATCCTGCTACTTCTTCTAGAACCATACTATTATTTTTATTTTCTTTATGATTATTGGATCGGATCATTGACTCATTTATTTTTATTGGAATCTCTTTAATTCTTATTTCTACACACGTCTTTTTTTAGGGGGGCGACATCCATTATGTGGCATGGGTGTTACATCACGTACGAAACTTAATAGTATTCCGCTTCTACGAATGGCTCGTAATGCCGCATCTCTTCCGAGACCTGGACCCTTTATCATAACTTCTGCTCGTTGCATACCCTGATCCACTACTGTACGAATAGCGTTGAGTGCTGCTGCTTGAGCAGCATAAGGTGTTCCTTTTCTTGTGCCTCTGAATCCAGAAGTCCCCGCGGAAGCCCAAGAAACTACCCGACCTCGTACGTCTGTAACAGTTACAATAGTATTGTTGAAACTCGCTTGAACATGAATAACTCCTTTCGGTATTCGACGTTCATTCTTATGTGAACCAATACGTGCATTCTTACGTAAACCAATTTTTGCTATAGGTTTTGTCATATTTTATTATCTCATATTCATAAGAATAAATAAATAAAAAAAAAAAAAGGAAGAATCAGAAATATACAGAAAGATACGCGGAATATCCATTTTATATGAAAACTGATTCTTTTTTCTTTCTTTTTACATGTACATGGGTTTTTTTCTTTTTAGAAAGTTCTTTATTTAGAACTTGAGAAGAATTATCCCTGTCTCTGTTTATGTCTCGGATTGGAACAAATTACTATAATTCGCCCGCGCCTACGGATCAGTCGACATTTTTCACAAATTTTACGAACAGAAGCCCTTATTTTCATATTTTTTATTCCTTACCTTCATTCTTAATCTATTTTTTTGGAAACAAAAATTAGTTTTTTTCGAATTATACCCCTACGAGAGGGATGTTTAAAAGAATGATCTAATCGTTCGAATCTTTTTTTCGAAGTCTATAAATTATGCGTCCCCTGGTTGAATCATAACGACTCATTTCTATTTTTACTCTATCTCCGGGTAGTATACGTATAAAACTGCGTCGGATTCTCCCTGAAATATAACCTAGAATTAGATCTTTATTATCTAATCGAACTCGAAACATACCGTTGGAAAGTGACTCAGTAATTAAACCCTCATGAATCAATTTTTGTTCTTTCATTTCAGATAACCCCCTTTAAGTATCAACTACTAGAGGAAGAGTTCTATAATTCTATAATTCACTTCTCCTCTCTATTTTACAAATAGATAAATAGTAAATTCGAGTTCGAGAGAGTATTAAGTTACCGCAGGAGAATCACCATATATAACACAAAATTTCTCCTCCAATTTTTTCTAGTCGAGCTTCTCGATCTGTCATTATACCTCGAGCAGTAGAAAGAATTATAATCCCCATTCCGCCTAAAATCTTAGGAATTCGTTGATAGTTGGAATAAATTCGTAGACCGGGTCGGCTGATACGCTTTAAAATGATTTTATTCCCTTTCCTAGTCTTTCTATGTCGTAAGGTTAAAACAAAGAATTTTTTTTTACTTTCTTGATGTTTTCGAACGTTTTCAATAAAACCTTCTCGTAAAAGTATTTTAACAATATTTTTAGTGATATTAGTAGATGCTATTTTAACCCTTCCCTTTTTATCCATGTCAGCATTTCTTATAGAAGTTATTATATCGGCAATAATGTCCCTACCCATGACGAATTATAGTTATTGGTGCCTCCTCATTTTTTATATAATCAACATGCTTTTTTTGTTTTAGTTTAATTTTTTTATTTTTTATTGAATTTTTTTTATTATTAAATTATAATTTCTTTTAATTAAAAGTATATGCATGAGACACGATCTATTAATTGGATCTATTTCAGATATTCGAATTCATGGAAAATATAATTTAAATTCTAGAATTATATATTCTATTCTATATCTATTCTATATCTATACTATGATATAACTAGTAACTAGAACTAGTAACTAGAAATAAAAATAGGAATGAATATAGTAAATATAGTATAAAAGAGTATAATTTAATATTAATATTTAATATATAATATATAAAAATAAAAAATATAAATAGTCGAATAATAATAATTAAATAATAATAATTAAATAATAAATAATTAATATAATAATTATAATAATAATTAATATAATAATTATAATAATATAAATAATATAAATAATATATAATAATATATATATAATATAGAGTATATAATATAGAGAAAGAGAATAGAAATATAATAGAATAGAAATATAAAATCAAGTATGTCCTATTTTAACCTACTAGTCTGATTTATAAGACTTCGGGTGCTAATGAAACTATTTTAGTGAAATTCAACTGTCTCAATTCCCGAGCAATCGCACCAAAAATTCTAGTTCCTTTTGGATTTCCTTCTTTATCAATGATAACCGCTGCATTGTCATCATATCGTATTATCATGCCATTGTCACGTTTGAGTTCTTTACACGTGCGTACAATCACAGCTCTAATAACTTCTGATCTTTCTAGAGGCATGTTGGGCACTGCTTCTTTGATTACAGCAACAATAACATCGCCAATATGAGCATATCGTTGATTACCAGTTCCTATGATTCGAATACACATCAACTCTCGAGCTCCGCTGTTATCCGCTACATTTAAAAGGGTCTGAGGTTGAATCATATCATTTTTTTTTTTTAATCTCTTATTTCAATGCAAGGGACAAGGGAAAAAACAAATATTGTCTGTCCAGAGATAAATAAATCCGCGTTTGTTTTTTCATTCTCAATACACCTTTACTTACTTTTGTTTACCTATTTGTTTACCTATCCTGATCCTGAAATAACAAATTGAGTTCGTATAGGCATTTTGCATGCCGTTATTTTCATAGCTGCTTTGGCTACAGTTTCTGATACTCCACTTATTTCATAAAGTATTCGGCCCGGTTTAACAACGGATACCCAATATTCGGGGGATCCCTTCCCCGAACCCATACGTGTTTCCATAGGTCTTACTGTAACAGGTTTGTCGGGAAAAATACGTACCCATACCTTTCCACCACGACGTGCATATCGTGTCATTGATCTTCGCCCTGCTTCTATTTGTCTAGCTGTGATCCAAGCAGGTTCAAGTGCCTGAAGAGCATATCTTCCGAAACAAATATGATTGCCTCGGCAAGATATTCCCTTCATTCTACCTCTATGTTGTTTACGAAATCTGGTTCTTTTTGGGTCATAGTTGATGGTTGTTTCTGAATTCCATCTCTACTGCAGAACCGGACATGAGAGTTTCTTCTCATCCAGCTCCTCGCGAATCACTAGACGTGTTTGTTTATGGATAATGCTTATTTCTTTGACTTTTAAAAAATTTTATAAAGTATTTAACTTTACCTCATATTGAATCATCCAAAAAGTCATACAATAAATGAAAAATAAATGAAATATAAATTGAAATAAAAAAAAATATATAAAAAGAAAAAATATAAAACAAAAGGTTACGCGGGCGAATATTGACTCTTTTCTCTTTTATTTGTAGGGTCATTTTATGACTAGTCAGAAGAAATCTATGTTATTCTTGGTTCATTCCGCCATCCTACCCAATGAATCATTAGGATTGATTCTTTTTCAATCAAATCCTATGTAGTCACAGGTTCCATCGTTCCCATAGCTTCTCCATTAATGCTTAGGCCTGAACTCTGCAATGGAGCTCCCAACAAAATCAGTTATTTGTTTCTGAGTCAATCTCCTCAGTTTTCTTAACCCGAAGCTCGATTCAATTATTCATCCATGTTTCTATTATTTATATCTTTATTCTATCTTATTATTTATTTATCTATCTTATTAGATAGATAATCTCTATATTGATTAGATTATTATTATTTAGTAATTATTTTTATTTAGATTCTTGATTATTATGATCATATATTCATTCTATTTTTTATTATTTTTATTATTTATATTATTATTTATATTATTATATTATATTTAATATTATTATATTTAATATTCTATTTATGTTATAATATTTATGTTATATTTATATTGTTATAATTTATATTGTTATATTTATATTTTATATGTATTTATATGTATAATATTTTATTATTTATTATTTATTATATTAAATTAATATGAAAATATTATTATTATAAAATATTATATATTATTATTATTATTATATTATATTATATATTATTATTATATATTTTATATATTATATAATATTATTATAATTATATATTATTATATATTATAAATATTATAATTATATTTTATTTGATTTAATATTATAGATATTATAATTTCTATTTTTATTATTTTCTTTATATTTTTTTTTCTTTATATTTTGATTAAAATGAATTTTATTAATATTTAAAATAATAAATATTTTCAAAATTATGAAATTATAAATATTTAAAAATTATAAATATAAAATAATATAAA